TTTTAGTGTAAGAACACAAAATTCAATTTTAAGATGCAAACTTAACCTTTTTATTAAAGTATTACACTTTATTACTTTATACTAGTGATAGCCAGCATACCCCCATAAATATACTATTCCATACACGAAAATCCAAACCCCATCTACCAAATGTCAATATACGGCTGCTGCCCATATTCCAGTTCAAAAATTATTATAACTAAAATGACAATAATAGAGTCGAAACCAACACACTGTTAAAAAAATAAGCCCAGCGATTACATGTGTTCCATGGAAACCTGTTAAAAAATAAAAGATAGAACCAGCTACACCGTCAGCAAAGGTAAATCTAGACCATTTATATTCTTGATACTGAAGAAACCTGAATCATGCCCCCAAAACAATAGTAATACCTAGATAAAACAACCCCTCCAGTTGGTAGTCAAACCTACTCTTCGAAACCTCTTTATTAAAAAAAGGTCACTTCACAACTAAAGATTTCTCTTTCGGATGAATCTGACTGTGTAATTCTACGCAAGTTTTAGCCCAATTTACTGTAATTCCAGAACCTACTAAAATACCAGTATTTAATAAAGCGACTTTTCCTGGGTGAAGAGGCTTAATCCCACGAGGAGGTCAAAAACCTACTCCCTGAATAGATGCCTCACCCACCCCGTAATAGATGAATGACGCCAATAAACCCCCAAAGAAAAAAATTTCGGATAATAGAAAAAGACGAAAACCATAAATATAAGTTCGAACCACATAAGAAGATCATTCCCCCAAATATGTTCTCTCTAAAATTAAATCTCCCCATCAATTTACCACCCTATAAACAATTAAGAAAAACGAACAACTGAAGACGCCCCAAAAGATTCAAATTGGACCTTCACCAAAGAAAATTAAAAGCCTAGAACACAAACCTATTAAACTACAAGCAACCCTAATAGGTCAAGGACTAGGCCTCAAAACATGATAACCAGTTCGAGACACAAAAGGGTAAACAGAATCGAACTGCCTGCAAAAAAGATTAGAAATCTCATCACGACCTACACCCTTCTAATTAAACACAAACTTATTAATCTGTTTTATATAAATTATTTTATTTATAGAAAGAGGGAGTAAGATATCCCATAACTAAGGTTACAACTTAACACTTCAACAGACGTCTTTCCACTAAAATTTTGAACACTCAGCCATCTCTAATTTTGCAAATTAGAATTTTAAACCTTTAAACTACAAAATCTATTTAGTAATCTTATATACAGCTATCAAGCCAAATCACGCACAAATTACGATCTAATTTTTGTCAATTATATAGAGAGGAACAACAATTGGAACCATATTCTGGGCATGAACCAAAAAACTTATACTTAGTTTACCTCTATATCATCAACACCAGTTTCTACTAGCATTACTATGTTACGACTTACCTATTCTAAACAACCGTATGTCTTGAAGAGGGTGCCGGGCGATTTGTACGCGTTTTACTTACTCCATTCAAATTTCCTTATTTTAAAAATTTTACTAACAAGTACTACTTCACTTGATATTTCAACCGTTTCACTAAGATCCGTAATTCCCCTACTTCATAATTGTAACTCAGCTAATCCCTCTAGATCCCTACACGTTTACCTGAATTCAAACGAACTATAATTTTATTGAAATAAAATCTCGTTTTACGTAGGTACGTTTTCTTAAAAACTAACTAACAACGGCGGTATGTAAAGAAAACTAAAGGTAAAATTTTCGAGGCTCATCGATTTAAACGCCAAGTTCCCCTAAATGGTTATAAAACACCGCCAACTCGTTTGAGTTTTAAACGTTTCCTTCGTAGTCCCCGCATGTTTTTCAGACAGCTTAAATAAAAGGGTCTCTAATCCTTGTTTCTTATGACAGCCTTATTAGTTTTGATTTTGTAAAAACACAAATTCATATGAAGTTAGCCCTGAGTAAATAAGTAAAATAAACCAAAAATAATAACAACTACTTTAAGTTTTAATAATTATTTTACCATAGAACCAAACGAATGCTTCATTTCACCGATACATTTTCCAATTAAACATAAACATTTTTAAATCTTACTACCATACAAACTCATTAACTTGAAGACGATGACTAACCGCGAGTGCTGGCACAGCGTTACTCTCTTCTAAAAACAATTACTTATTCCATGTTTCCATGATCGATTAATATTAATTACTGAAGTTGATAGTTATTTCCGCCCATCTTCAAACACATAACAAGCCCAAGATCCTGACACGCCCAACAACCTATATTAAATTAGTATATTAAACCGGATCTACTCCTCTCTGGAACTCCTAAAATATCATGTATAATTAAAGTAAGTTAGCTAATGAAGTGCCACGAGCGAACACTTTATTGAGCTCAAAACCTTATTTGATTTTACTGAAGTTTACAAAACCCCTATTATTATATTAACTACAAACCCATACCTCTAAATCTGTTTCAACAACGTCTTTTGATTAACAGTCAAACATTTTTACTAAACTAAGACCTAGGCACAATCAACAACTACATAATTTTAAAGTAAAAAACCCTTCAAAAAGTCTCCTAAAAATTCAAAATTTTTCGTGCCAACACACCCTTTTACCACTTGCAATAAAAATTTATTTAATTTTACAACAGTCCATCAAGAACCATCTGTTTGGAAGACAGACATACTCATTATACTACTATTGTTACAGTTATCAAGGGAAAGAGTCTTTCATCTTTAAAGCTTAAATTTAACGCATAATTTCTGCCACCTTAATAATAAATAATTCTAATTTACCCTATTCACTCTACGTTTTAATAACATTAGCCAACCTTAATCGCTTCAAAACTACGTTCTCAAATTAAACTATTAAAACTTTTCCGCTGATACAGCTCTTTTTTATTTAAAATAGAGCTACCCCGAGCACCTTACGAGCCGAAATCGTATATGTCTGTCTTACACCATCTATTAAAACTACGACCTAGAACCAATACTAACTATAAATTTAAACCCATATTCTCGACAGAAAACTGCTTCTAAGGGTTAAAAGCCCTCCACTTTATAATTTATAAGCTACAAGAACGGAATTCCTGAAATTCGTACAATTATTATGTGATGAAAAAGATAAAATAAATCACCTTTCTGGTGTAAACAGAACACACTTTTTATGCTATTTTTCACTTATTTACGTTTCTTAAATTTATTTAATATCTTATATTTTTATTAATTTACTGAATTAAAGCACCTTCATACCGATTAGCCACTCCTATCCCGAAAACCATAGCAAAAAAAAGTAAAACCCCCGCTCAGACCAACACAAAAGAATAATCATCAGTAAAATACCCTACTTCAGAATAATTTAACACTATCGAAGAAAGCTCTTCTCCTCCCAATCACCTATATATAAACCCACTGCACATTAAAGCCAAACTTAAAAAACAAGTAATAATACCATTTTTTCTACTACTTCATTTTATTCACCTCCTGGGATAAAAAGTTCAATTCTCATTAGAAACTTTCTCTCCCCATTCTAACCTCCTTAAATTTACTGGTTTGCCACTAATATTTTCCTCTTCTAAATCATAATTTGGACCTTTAAAAGGCACCAAGGAAATAGTATAAGAAAAAACCACCAACACACCAGCAATGGTAACCATGAAAATACAAAAGCTAAACAAAGGCCCATAAAACAAAATAATAATTCCCATCACTACGGAAATTAATAGCAAACTTATACCTAAAACCAGCGGATGAGAATAAATAACAGAGAACTGAAAGAAAATTCCTAACAAAAAGAAAACAAACATTTCAACCATAATAATTTTGTTTAATCTATCAGAAAAAAATTAAAATCCAAAAAATTACCCCAAAAAAGAATAACAACCCAATCGGGCGAAAATTAACAGAACGAACGTAATTCGTTCCAGAATTAAACAGCCACTTACTTCCTCTTTTCCACACAAATCCCCGAATTCAACCTATATCAATAAACTTTACAATAGAAAGAGAAAATTTAAGAAACTTTCTTCTCACGACCCCTCCTCTCAATGGTTTTAAAAATCATAATCTAGCCATAAACTCCAAAATAAACCCTTTTAAGTAATTTCGCTCTTTAAGCCATAATAATGTGAGAACATTTAAAAACCAAAAAATTAATACAACAATACCCCCGTAAAAGACTTGTATATTTATGAAACTGAAAAAATTTATGTCCAACATAAAACTTTGACCGAAGACACCAGCCAGCACTGCCCCCCAGGACATAAGCAATAGCGATCTCCTTAAATAAAAGCTTCCACTTTTATAACTAGAAATAACCACCACATGATTAGATATACAAAGAAATCATATTATACGAAATGAATAAGCCATAGTTAATACTAAAGACAGGAAAACCAAAAAAACCCCTACAAATGACATATAACCAACTAAACAACTCCTGATAATTAATTCTTTAGAGTAATAACCTGACAAAAATGGAAAACCTATCAAAGATAAATTGGAAACCACCAAAAGAACAAACACTAACGGTAATTTTCTTCACAAACCGCTTAAGAACCGAGCATCTTGAACTCCTCCTGAATAAAAAATAACTCTACCTACACACAAAAATATTAAAGCCTTAAAAAATGCATGTACAACTAGATGGAAAAAAGCAATGTTCACGGCCCCGACTCTAATAGACAGTATTATTATTCTTACCTGCCTTAACGTTGATAAGGCCACCACTTTTTTTACGTCAACTAAACTAACGGCCCTCATACCAGCCATTAAAACAGTTCTCAAAGAAAACATCATAAGTAAATAGTTACAAAATAGTATACAGAACTCTCTAAACCGGATAAGTACATATACTCCTGCTGTAACCAACGTAGAAGAATGAACAAGTCTCGAAACTGGTGTAGGAGCAGCCATAGCTTCAGGCAACCAGGCTGAGAAAGGTATAACAGCTCTTTTAGTTATCCTTCCAAACGTAATAAATATACCTAAATATATTACTAGATTAAAAGTTAAATGACTTTTAGATATAATAATATCAAACCTTCCATATCTTATAGCTCTCCTTATCAAAGCAAGACCTAAAATGAAGAATATATCCCCAACACGATTAGATAATGCTGTAATTATACCTGCTGAGAGACAATTCCCATCCATATAGTATACTACTAACAAAAAAGACGTAACCCCTAGCCCATCCCATCCCACTATTAAAGATAAAAACCTAGGAAAAAGAACTAACAAAACTATTGATAATACAAAAGACATTAATAAATGAATAAACCGACTTAGAAATTTTTCATGGCTCATGTAAAAGCCAGAAAACAAAACTACACAGGCAGAAATATAAAAGACCACTCCGCAGAAACTGCAGGAAATTAAATCCAAAACTAGGGGAAAATCAAGAGCCAACCCTATTCGCCCTCTAATTTCTCACTCCACTAAACAAGGAAAGTTCCCTTCTTTTATTAATCCAAGTTAAATACAGAAAAAAAAAAGAAAAAAAAAATAAAACTACTCTCGTTACATTAATAACTCTATTTTGTCTGCTTAGCCGTCTGCCGCTCACAAGAGTGGTAAGCTTCTTTTGATGGCCAGATCATCAAGTACTCACTTTTAATATTTTCATTCCAACCTTCCTTCATTAATTTCATGAATCAAACCTCTTACTAGAATAACTAAAAATACAAAACACATTATCTTTCTATAAAAAGATAATTCCATAAATAACACCTTTAATCTAAAAATATAAGGAAATAACAAAACCATCTCTATATCAAAAACCAAAAACAACAATGCCACCAAAAAAAATCGCATAGAAAATGGTATACGTGATCTTCTTAATGGATCAAATCCGCACTCAAATGCTGTTAATTTTGCTAACTCATATCGCCACTTCTGCCCTACTAACATTCCCAAAAATAAAAGCCCTAAAGTGAGCAAAAAGATAAAAGCCATATATAAAGTCCCCCTAATAAAATTATTAAAGCTCTCCCTTAAAAAATGTCTCCTTATAATCTCTTCAAAAGACACTGAAACTAATAAATCCATTTAGTTTTTAATCTTATGTTATTTTAACTAAACTAATACAAAGACTATTCCAATAGTTTAAAACTTAAAATTAATTAAGTTAAAACTATAGATTTCTTCTGTTCATTTCTTCTTTTAACTTTAAAGGCGCTTCATAAACATAAAACACTAAAAGCCCAGTAAAAATAAAGGCTTGCAAAAGTCCTACAGCCAGTTCTACAGTAAATATAAAAGCCACCACTGAAATAATAAGAAGATGCCGAATAAGATATGTAAGGTAAGATATTAAGGGAGCAAAATACCCCTGAATAAAAGACGTCAAAAAGGGACCTCAACTAGTTATATCTATTTCACCAAACTCGTTCTCAGTTCAGAAAAATGAATAAAAAACCCCTAAACAAGTATTTCTGATTAAATTAATGATAATTTGACCAATAATAATATTTATAACTAATCGACAAGTTAAAGTAACTGGACGCGCTAACATCCTAATAACTTCCGAAAATACTACCATAATATTAGGTAACAGATAACCACCTTCTTGAATCATTCCTACTAATAATAAGCGCCAATTTGGGCTAAAATTTATGAATAAAGTTGCAAACCAAAAAGAAAAACCAAATCTGCCCACAACAAAAAAATGAGATGAAAGAGGGTAATGATAAGGTAAAACTCCTCTTATATTAAATATTAATAATAAAAACAGCAATGAAACAAATAAATGTTGAGTTCCTCCTGTTCACTTAACTTCTCCCGGTATCTTAGAACTAAATAAAAAAATAAAATTCATCAAAACACTTTCAACTAACCTGGGAGAATACCAATAAACCATAAAAGAAAGCACAAAAAATGGCAACAAAAATCCACTAAACCATATACAAACTCTTACTAAGGTAAATCCCGTTCCTCAAGTATAATCAAATATAGTAAAAAGATCATTAAACATAAGCTTTTGAACGAATCGAACGCTCTAAAATTAATTTCAAAATAATTTATTTACCACCAAAGCCTCTTAAAGTACTCAAACCTATCTTCAGCCCGAAAAACTGATGTGTTAATTACACCACAAGAAATATTGACTAACTCTAAAATTATATTTTCTCTGTCACCACAAGACAACATTTTATATAAACTAAGTCAACTATACAAAGAAAAAATCTAATATTAAGAACCTTCCAATTAAAACAATTGAAATATACCCCCCTATGTACAAGTAACGAACTCTAATTCCTGAAATGGGGTGGATTATTTCACTTATAACCCCATGGTTTACTCACCTGTATAAACTAAGACAATAACATGCGCTTAGGAAAACCATCAATCCTCCTGGAATTAAGAACCATATATTTAATCATATTATAGGGGCCACGCAAAACAGCTCTCCAAAAAAATTTAGGGAAGGGGGAAATCCTATATTTAAAATACAAGCTATTAACCACACGACAGAAAATATCGGAAATACACGTAAAATTCCTTTACTTAAAACCACATTACGAGTTCCTACAACATCATATACACTAGCAGCTAAAGCAAATAAACAAGGCGAGCACAAACCATGAGCGAAAAGTACACACACAGCCGCAGTCTTTCCTAAACTATACATCGTAAGAATCCCACCTAATCTTACTGCTATATGCCCAATAGACGAATAAGCAATTAATGATTTTAAATCCCTCTGACAAATACACACACAACTTCTTATCACTCCTCCTCAAACACCAAAAGCTAATACTATTACTATCACTTCTGTTATTGGGAGTTGAGTCATTCAAAAAATTCGAATAATCCCGTAAGCACCAAACTTCAAAAGCACTCCAGCCAAAATTATAGAACCTCTTAAAGGAGCCTCAACATGAGCTTTCGGCAGCCACCCGTGGAAAAAATAAACAGGTAATTTTACTATAAATCCTAAAGAAATACATAACCAAACTCAACTAGATTTTTTAGTAATTAAAGCCAATCTTAAGCATTTTCTAAGTAATATATTATCCCTACCAACCCAAAATCAAAAAGCCACCAGCCCAATTAATAAAGGAAGGGAAGCCGCCACAGTGTATATAATTATATATAAACCTGCTTGTAATCGCTCTGGCTGATAGCCCCATCTCAGAATTAATCAAAAAGTCGGAATTAAAGAAAATTCAAAGAAGAAATAAAAATCTATTCAGGTTCTTAAGCAAAAAAATACCATACTACCTAGGGAAATTAAAATTACCAACTCTACCATTCTCTCCCCTCTTCGATCTCTATAATCTTTATTTAATTTTAAATCTTTACAACTTCCAATTAAACTAATTGACAAAACAATAAAACATAAAACTACTATAAGTACTCTTAATTGGTCCATCCCAAATCATTCTCTAACCAAATAATAATTTAGATAATCTGACTCCAGCAGAAGCATTACTACTCTAAAGCCACAAGCAACTACGCACCAGTTGCCCCAGCCAAAACCAAAACAGGAAATCAAGTACAGAGTTAAAATAATACCAAACCAACTCATTCAATTTATTTATTTTAATCTGTAACCTCTTTTAGAAATCCATCATAAAACTGAAAATAAGTATAAAAAAATTATTCAAACATAAACAAAAAGTAAAAGAGTAAAAATAGGCGCAAATTGAGGCATGTCTAATTACTATTTATTAGAATTCAATAAAGTTTAAACTCCCCTTTCGGATCCTTTCGTACAATGAAAGAGAATATATAAAGATAGAAACCAATCTAGCTCACGCCGATCTTAACTCAAATCATGTAAAGATTTAAAAGACGAACAGTCTTACTCTTACAGCTTCTACAACCATAAAGTTTCTTTAATTCAACATCGAGGTCGCACACCCTTTCCTCAATAAGGCCTCTTAGAAAGATATTACGCTGTTATCCCTACGGTAACTGTTGCTTTTTTCTATCAAACAGGATTTTTATTTAATAAAAGGGCGATATTCTTAGCCCATTGTTACCCCAACAAAAATTCAAAAACATACTAGTCGTTAATTCACTTTTAACTAGTACTTTTCTAATTCAGTTCGATAGGGTCTTCTCGTCTTTTACAAACATTTAGGTTTTTTCACCTAAATAAAAATTTCCTTTTTTATATTAAAGACAGTATCTCCATGTCAAACCATTCATACTTTCCCCCAATTAAAGAGCTAATTATTATGCTACCTTAGCACAGGACAACTGCGGCCGTTTAACCAATCTAGTCACCGGGCAGGTAAGACTTCTTATATAAATTACGAACAAAAAGCCATGTTTTTAATAAACAGGCACAGAGAATATTTGCCGAGTTCCTTTAATATAATTATTATATTATAAATTTTAGCCATATTAATTTTAAAATATTACTTTCCTTAAATCCATAACTCTTACGATAAAATACTTCATTAATAACGTCTCGTAATGTATTTTTCTACCTTATAAGTACTCATCTTATACTAATTAACCTGTAGTTAATTACTGCTAATTAAGAGAATAGTAAAGTCTTTTGATTTTAAATAAAATGATTAATTTGTTATAAACTTCTAAAAATAAACAATGTAAATCTTATTATACCATTCTTATCATAAAATAATTCTAAAGCTTAACCTTTAAAACATGAGTAAATACCTTACAATTAACAAAATTGTGCTAAATAAAAATTTACCCCATACTTAAATATGTTTCTTCTCAAACCAGCTATCAACCTCTTCGCTAAACATATCACCCCAATTATTTTTTTATAACTCAATTTTGCAACAGTAAGAAATAATAAAATAATAGCTCTGAGATTTTCGGGAACATAAATTATTATAATTTCTCTCTATAAGCCATTCTCCAAAAAGTACGAACACCAACTTCTTCTAAATATATTTCTTTTATCTCTTTCGTAAACAAATAATATTAATGTTAAATTATCTTTACCAATACAATTACAAAAAAAATTTTTTTATTATTTTATTTCTAACCCTTAACTTTCGTTCTTAAAACGAACATTAGGCAAATACTCACACAATTCACGAGACGATTGATGACACCCAGGTAATCTTCGCGTCCTTAACGCAAACAACCCATCTTCACCCCAATTCCCTACCTTAGAATAGGCCACCGTCTCAGACCCGCCCCCAGTAAATTGCTCATATGAAAGTATATATCCATTTCCCAAAAATACACAAGACTCTCACACATACCAAGAAAAAGGAAAAAAAACATAAAATAAAAAATAAATAACTCTTGATACCAACCCAACCAACTCAAATGGCGGCTCTACCGGGCATATACCAATATAAGTTAAAACTATAAAATCCCCTACGAAAAATCAAAATAAAACTTGCGCCAACACATTATATTGACAACCTCGCCACAAGGATTTTGGATAAAAAGGTAAGAAATACAAAACAACTACGGATGCCAGTAAAGCAGTTACCCCTCCTAACTTGTGAGGAATTCTTCGTAAAATAGTGTAAGCAAACAAAAAATACCATTCAGGCTGAATATGAAGAGGGGTTTTTATTGGGTCAGCTGGCATAAAGTTTGTAGGATCCGAAAAAATATCTGGCTCACATAAACAAATTATTACTAGCCCCCCCAATATAACCACAATTCCAAACAAATCTTTCAAAGTGTAATACCTGTGAAAAGGAATAGCTTCAGCATCAGAATCAACACCTAAAGGATTACTCGATCCAGTATCATGTAAAAATAGAATATGAACCCCTACTAAAACCAACATAATAAAAGGAGCTAAAAAGTGAAAAACAAAGAACCGCTTTAAAGTAGCATCTCCGATACAAAATCCACCTCATAATCACTCTATCAAAGATGGCCCAATGTAAGGGATTGCCCCAAACAAGTTAGTAATAACAGTTGCTCCTCAAAAAGACATCTGACCCCAAGGAAGAACATAACCTGTAAAAGCAATAGCTATTAACAGAACAAATAAAGAACAGCCCACTCATCAGGTGTGAGATAAAGAGAAAGAATGATAAAAGATACCACGACCAATGTGAATGTAAATACAAATAAAAAAAAAAGACGCTCCGTTTGCATGCACCCTTCGCAAAAATCACCCCCCATTTACGTCTCGCATAATGTGAACTACCGAATCAAACGCTTGACTCACTTCAGGTGTATAGTGTGTAGCTATTAAAAGCCCAGTAAAAACTTGAACTATTAAGCAAACTCCTAATAAAGAACCAAAATTCCAAAAAATTGTAAGATTAACTGGCGCAGGTAAATCATACAAAACAGAAGACAAAATCTTCAAAAATCGATTCCGATGACGTAGTCTGTACTTCATTATAATACTTAAATTTTATTACAAGTATAATTTATCCACCACAAAAGTAGTATATACGGATTCAAAACAATCAACTATAAAATGATATCTTTAACTTCCAAAGTTAAAATTTTATTTAAACTATGTTCTGACCTAAAGCTTTAATTAAACTATTCTAGAAAAAAATTCTGAACAATACTCTCTAGATAAAATTCCTCTTTTAATAATCCATTTAATATCCTCCAAATTTCTAATAAATACAGTAATAGGTATTTGCCTATGCCCCGCACCGCACAATTCATAACAAAACCCGAAAGCTATTCCCGGATGTAAAGGAATGACTTTTACAGCATTGTGTCGACCTGGTACAGCATCCGCCTTCACCCCTAACTCTCCTACCCCTCACCTATGGAATACATCAGCTGTAGAAATCACAACTTCGTTTTTTATACCTCGCGCTAGATAACAAGGAATTCTCACATCTTGGTTACGAAAACCTGTATTCGAACTAGATATAGGCCTTTCCAAATAATCCTCAGGAACAATATAGGAATCGTACTTATAGTACCAATCCCCGTTCATAAATAGCCTCGCAACACCTTTTAACACTCTGGTACCCCTAATCAAACTATCCGTCAAAACTTCCCTACTGTTATTTACATTAAAACCTACAATTTCTACCAAATTAGATAAAAGATTAACCACACCCTTTAAATAAGTCCTATATAAATCTCTGTTAATACAAAAGTTATTAAGTTTCAAACCAACTCCAGTTAATAGCCTACCAGCTCTCTTATAAGCCCTGTCCTCAACTAGCCTAAATAAATCCACCCTAGAGCATTTAGAAATTAAAACCTTCCAAAAACACCTGAATAACTCTTCATCAGACTGAGGCAGCTCTCCTTTGGAATAATCAAACTGAGAATAACTAAGTTTTTCTCTATACAGATCTCCATCATTCAATTCATCAACAGGATTACATCTTAATCAACTTCAAATGTAATCAATAAATTCACCCTTTAACTTTATTTTATCAAAATCGACATCATAACGATACTCCCAATATCACTGATGGCCGGTCACTTTAACTAAAAAATCGACCTTATCACCCACCTCTATATTATAAAGATTAATCAAAGAAAAATAACCAAGAAAAGCTAAAAAGAAAAAGGGTGCTATTCCCCAACAAAACTCCAATCACTCATTTTTAGTCCATTCCAAGTCCATTCTAACCCCCACAAAAAATCCACTAAAACTAAAAAGAATTATAAAACCTAAAACCAACACTAAGACGACAACCATCACTACTATCACTAAATCATGATAATGAAAAAGATTAAAAGCTATTTTAGTATTAGCGTCAGGAAAATATATTTGATTCCAATATCTCACAAAAAGTGCTCTCTAAATTTTATTAAGCCACTTAGTTTTATAAACCACAACTCGTCAAGTTCCACCATTTTTTAATCTCCTCCTTATTACAATAAATTATAAGTAAAAACTTTAAACCCTAAGGAAATAAATTCATTGACTTCTATTAACTTACCTAAAATTCAATGCCACGCCTCCCTCTAACGCCAACTTTACCGCCTTCCTTATTACAATAAATTATAAGTAAAAACTTTAAACCCTAAGGAAATAAATTCATTGACTTCTATTAACTTACCTAAAATTCAATGCCACGCCTCCCTCTAACGCCAACTTTACCGCCTTCCTTATTACAATAAATTATAAGTAAAAACTTTAAACCCTAAGGAAATAAATTCATTGACTTCTATTAACTTACCTAAAATTCAATGCCACGCCTCCCTCTAACGCCAACTTTACCGCCTTCCTTATTACAATAAATTATAAGTAAAAACTTTAAACCCTAAGGAAATAAATTCATTGACTTCTATTAACTTACCTAAAATTCAATGCCACGCCTCCCTCTAACGCCAACTTTACCGCCTTCCTTATTACAATAAATTATAAGTAAAAACTTTAAACCCTAAGGAAATAAATTCATTGACTTCTATTAACTTACCTAAAATTCAATGCCACGCCTCCCTCTAACGCCAACTTTACCGCCTTCCTTATTACAATAAATTATAAGTAAAAACTTTAAACCCTAAGGAAATAAATTCATTGACTTCTATTAACTTACCTAAAATTCAATGCCACGCCTCCCTCTAACGCCAACTTTACCGCCTTCCTTATTACAATAAATTATAAGTAAAAACTTTAAACCCTAAGGAAATAAATTCATTGACTTCTATTAACTTACCTAAAATTCAATGCCACGCCTCCCTCTAACGCCAACTTTACCGCCTTCCTTATTACAATAAATTATAAGTAAAAACTTTAAACCCTAAGGAAATAAATTCATTGACTTCTATTAACTTACCTAAAATTCAATGCCACGCCTCCCTCTAACGCCAACTTTACCGCCTTCCTTATTACAATAAATTATAAGTAAAAACTTTAAACCCTAAGGAAATAAATTCATTGACTTCTATTAACTTACCTAAAATTCAATGCCACGCCTCCCTCTAACGCCAACTTTACCGCCTTCCTTATTACAATAAATTATAAGTAAAAACTTTAAACCCTAAGGAAATAAATTCATTGATTTATATCAACTATTTACTGTCCTTTAATATATTAACACATACAGCTAATAACACGGTACCAACCGTAAAACCTATCAAAATTAATTTATCACCGCCTCATCCATAGTTGTGTCCAGCATTAGCTATATTTCACCTTACAAAATTTCAGTCTAAAATATTCCTCACCTACTTCCTATCTAAACAAAATCATATTAGGTTGACACTTAGGTCTGTATACTAACACCCTAGATATCTATCTACAGTACTTATATATATATATATATAAGTGGCTATATATAGACATATATATAGCCACTTATATATATATGTATATGTAACTAGGGGGGTGTGCTATGACACCCCCCTAGTTCCATATACCTTTAAACTGGTAAATAATCATTAAAATTTAAAAGTCTTAAAAACTAGAGGAAATTAGGAATAGTCGCAGACGGGGAGCGTCCGACCGGGCTCCCCGGCGCTATTAGACATCCCTAATTTCCTCTAGAATTTAAGAAAAGATTTTACAAATTCAATAACACACAACTAGTCAAGCAACAAATAACAGGTAGTCTATTTTTTTTTCTTTTTTTTTTAACAACTATTACTGAAAGCTCGATAGTGGGAAATAAAATCTAATCGGCTTGACTAGAGTACTGAAAAGGTCACACAAACAAAAAAATAAATACTATCGAATGGGAGTGAGATGGAGTGCGCCATCTCACTCCCTATCCCCCCCCCCCTTACCCCCCCCCCTTTTTTTTTATAAGTTAACGCAAACTTTACCGTAATCACCTAGTAAGGAGTCAAAACCAGTTTCATTGAATAAAGTTCTCATTTGTACTCCTTCCATTTATTTATACAAAAACTTAAAGCATAGTAAGTTTATAATACTATACCACCCCTGTCAGATCAATAGCAATTTCTCAACTTCTAAAGTTCCCCCTAGGACAAATAAGTCCCCCCCCAAACAGTCGTTAACCTTAATAACTAGCGTAAAGCATAACCAAATGCTTATATACTAATTAGTACGGAACGCGAAGCCGTTGTCTATTTCTGCGTATGTTTAAGATACCCAATTAACTGGTGTATATAGCTACAGCCAACTAACCATACTTATAGCTTTTATAATATAATAGTCTATAAAAACTATAAAGAGTTAATTTTTAAACCCCACACCACCATAACTATATTTTTGCAAGGTTATTATTATTTAGTTTTATTAACATTTTTAACTAACCAAGTAATAACGCAACAAAACGTGCTACCGGGATATGAGCAACTATACCCTCTTCAATATTTGAAATATTACAGTCTAATCATAACTTAATATCCCACGTTTTATTTTCCCCACTCATGTATTTTATTTTCTAATAAGATAGCATTTATTATCTTTTATTATATTCCACACAAAAGAAATAAAGGATATCTAAATAAAAGGTTAACAAAAATCCTAACCAAAATTAAGATTGATACCTTTTCTTTTTTTCATTTATTTCTTATCAACATGGTCCTTTTTCCTCAGTACATAACCATCTCTATAATAACTCTTATGTAAAAATATATTCTAACGGCCGAACTAGCGATACACACAACACACCCTAACGGAAAAAAAACTCAACAATTTACTAAAAAAAACACTTTTAAAAAAATACCACTAAATGGAGGAATTCCTGCCAGAGAAAAAAAATATAAAGACGTTCATCACAGCTCATTATAATAGCTCATTCCTCCTTCTTCAATAAAGTTATAGTAAGAATAAATATTTAAACTCCACAATCTTCACATTAAACCACAATTTAAAATAGAATACAAACCAAGATAACCCCAAAATAAGTTTAATTTAGACAGACACAAAATAACCAAAAAACCTAAATGCACCAAAGAAGAGTATCCTAGTATAACTCGATAGTTTAATATACCTAGTCCGCCTAAGCATCCTACAACAGAAGTTAACACAGCTAAAACTTCCATCAGACTACAAAATCTAACATCCCCTATAAAATTAGATAAAAACCAGAGGGGCCTCACTTTTTGAACTACAGAGACCATAAAACATGCAGCCCAAGACAAAGAACTCATTACTCCTGGAACTCAAAAATGAAAAGGAAAAATTCCTAACTTCATTATTAAACCAAAGATAACGAACCTCTCTGATACAAGTGGGAAACGCCAGTACACCATAGTTAAAATACCTAATAAAAGAAAACACGAACCAATTACCTGAATAATTAAATATTTTATAACTCTCTCTCTTTCCTCTACGTATACCCCACTTATAAAACAAATAACCCCTATAAAATTAATTTCTATACCCGCTCAAATGCCCAACACCCCGGCTCTAATTAGAGAAAACATAACACCAGAAACTGCTATTACCAAAGCAGCTAAAGCACAAACACTGTAAAACAAAGAATAAATTTTTGGATTAGAAATAAAGTTTCCATACCCCATTAATAAAAATTTTTTATACAAAAGAATTCCGAACTCTTAACCATTTACTAAGCTACATTATTTTACTAGAGATATTAACTATTTAATATTGAAAATATATTCTTACTTATGCCTTACAATTTTTAACCCAGCATAATTATTTTTGAACTTCTATTAAGGAATTAATAATTATAATTTCTTTAAACTGACAATTTAATATTTTAAGTTAAACTATCCTTAAATATAAACACCAGAAGCTAAACCCCATATTTTACCTCATCAAGATAACCCAATTTATCTGGCATAGTGTTAAGAATTAAAATTAAAACTTCAAAAACCTAAAAGAAGTTACTTTAGTCTTCCCACTTTTCCGAGAGCACCTAATTAAAACAGCTAATCCCATAACAGTTTCCGTTACCCCAAAACATAAAACCAACAAACACACATGAAATGCTGTTCTTCTGAAAGTAACTCCACCCAAAAATATTCTAACTGAAAAAATTAAAAATGTCAACAGCTCAAACACAAGCAACATATTAAGAAAGACTTTAGCCTGATAAAACAAATGAAAAACACCGATTGCTAATAAAAAAAAACAAATATTTATAATCATCTAATTTTAATACTCACTTACAAAATTAATTCTCAAAATCCCATAAAAATAATAAAGATACACAATCTTACAGGTAAAAAAATTTCTCAACAAACTTTTATAAGTAAATCATAACGATAACGTGGTAAAGTGCCACGCACCCAAATCAAAAAATACCTAATTAAGACAAACAAAAATGCAAAGATAAAATCGCCCCATCAACAAACTGGAACCACAAAACTAAAGTATAAACAAGCCGTGATTATCCTCATAAATATTATATTTCTATACTCCCCTAAAGCTAGTAAAGCAAACCCCACCCCCCCGTACTCAACCCTATAACCGGACACTAACTCTGACTCCCCTTCAACGAAATCAAATGGAGCTCGATGAGTTTCAGCTAAAACCCTAATCAACCATAAAATTAAAACTTCCTGGCCAATTAGCAAAACAACAAAAGAAAACTGTCGTAATTGAATAAGATCAAAACTCTGGACCAAAATTAAAGGGCAGAAAAGCAAAGTTCTGAGAAAAATTTCATAAGATACAGTTTGAGCAACCGCACGCATTGCTCCCAAAAATGCGTAACGAGAATCACAGATTCAACCTACCAAAAAGACACCATATACTCTAAAAGAAGACACACATAAAAAGAACAATAAACCAAACTCGAACCGAACTACTGGAATAGAGTTTGGGTATAAAACTCACAATCTATAAGCACAGAAAAAGCATACAAAAGGACCTAAAAAAAACATAGATTTCCCAGCAGCTCTAGGGACAATAATTTCTTTTGTAAACAGCTTTACACCATCAGCAATAGGTTGAAGAAACCCCTTAAAACTCACCTTATTGGGCCCATGACGCCGTTGAACCATCCCCAAACCCTTACGCTCAATCACAATATAATAAGCAACACACACCATTATAAAAATACTCACTATAAATTGTCTCATTATTAAGAGGACTTTATAAATCCATCTTTAGATCCTAAATCTAACACATATAGTCTGCCATCCTAATTTTCCTAATTAAATTAAAACAGTAAGTATTTTAATTTTTATTTCTTCTAAGACTTAGTGTGAAATTTAGGAAAAAAAACGTATAATTTGTAAGCGGTCTTTCTCTCAAATCATCTTTTTACCCTTTTTCTACGGATAGGTTGATACCCTCAAACATTTTGAGAAAAATTATGATACTTTGTAGGAAATCCTTTACGACTCCACTCTGTCTCTGTGTTTATTACTTCCCAGAACACTATACCCCGCTTAGCCAAAAAAGCCTCAAACAAAATAAATAAAAAATGATAAAGCCTGCATAAACTAATAATTGACCCTCAACTTGACAGTATATTAAAACCATGTATAGTGTCTGGATAATCTATATAGCGTCGAGGTATCCCGGCTATTCCTAAAAAGTGTTGAGGAAAAAAAGTAATATTTACCCCTAATAACATAGTTACAAACTGAGCCTTTCTTCATACAGGATGAAGTCCTAACCCAGTAAACAATGAAAACCAATAATGAAACCCGGCAAATAAACCAAATACAGCTCCTATTCTAAGAACATAGTGAAAATGAGCTACTACATAGTATGTATCGTGCAACACTACATCCAAAGAGGCACTAGATAAAACAATTCCAGTTAATCCTCCTACCGTAAATAAAAATAAGAAACCGGCTGCTCAATACATTATTACCCAATTTTTAACTCCACCTCCATATATGGTTGCAATTCAACTAAAAACTTTAACTCCAGTAGGAACAGCAATAATCATGGTAACAACACTAAAATAAGCTCGCCTATCAACATTTATTCCAACAGTAAACATATGATGACCTCATACAATAAAGCCTAAAAATCCAATTGAAATAATCGCATGAATTATAGGAAGCTTTCCAAACAACTCCCGTTTACCCCTCCTAACTTTTACTACCTGGGAAACAATTCCAAAAGCAGGTAAAATTAAAATATAAACTTCTGGATGCCCGAAGAACCAAAACAAATGGACGAAAAGTAATGGATCCCCTAAACCAAGAGGATCAAAGAAAGTAGTATTAAAGTTACGATCTGTTAACAACATAGTTAAAGCCCCAGCAAGAACTGGCATGGCACAAAGTAATAGGAAAGCGGTTATTCTCATACATCAAACGAATATTCTAACCCGGTATAAAGTAATAGTATCTGGTCGTATTACAAGTCCTGTAGTAGTAAAATTAATTCCTGATATAATAGAAGAAACACCCCCTATATGTAAAGACAAAATAAGATAGTCCACAGAAACCCCGTAATGATATTTTCAACTAGACAAAGGGGGGTAAATGGTTCAACCCGTTCCAGCTCCAGCATCTACATAGACGGAAGCTAAAAACAACCTTAAAGAAACAGGTAACAACCAAAATCTCAAATTATTTACTCGAGGAAAAGCCATATCCGGCGCAGTCAATATTAAAGGCACCAATCAATTTCCAAAACCACCTATTGTTATAGGTATTACTAAAAAAAAAATCATTACTAACCCATGAGAAGTAACAATTAAATTATATAAGTGAGTATCATCAAGGATAGTGCCTGGTATAGAAAGCTCTATACGAATAATTACACTGAAAGCAGTACCCATTAGACCGGACCAAAACGAAAACAAAAAATATAAAGTCCCAATATCCTTGTGATTAGTTCTAAAAAGTCAACGATAAGAAAAAGCAGAAAGATCCTTCACAACCCTCTTTGCACGAGGCGCAGAAAGATCTGCACTCATCTTATCTCTATTATTTCACAATTCTTTCTTATCTATTCTCATCTCATTAATTTTTATTTTATTAATATAACTAT